AACAAAGAATTTATTTGTACATAATAGAAAAACTATATGACGAAGATCTTTATAATTCTTGGATTTATACTAATGAAAAAAAAAAGTGCAATTTGAACAATGAATTGAGAAGCCGAATCCAAATTATAGAAAAAAATGAGCCTAGTCTGGATATGCTTGAAAAAAGAACCATATTATGCGATGATGAAAAAAGAAAAAAATGCTTGCCAAAAGCATATGATCCTTTTTTCAACGGACCATATCGAGGAACGAGAAAAGAATTAGATTCACGTGCAATCATGAATACTTATAAAGATACAGAAGATTTAGTAGAATCTTTTTTTATAAATAAGATTCATGATCTAATTCTTAATGATTCCGTAGAACTCCACCGTCAATCATTTTTGAATTCTACAGAAGAAAAAGTAATTGATTCAGAAAGTCAAGCAAAATATTTGCAATTTGTATTTGATGTAATTACAACACATACAAAAGATCAAAAAACAATGAAAAATCAATCTATTGGAATTAGAATAGAAGAAATCAGTAAAAAGGTTTCTCGATGGTCATACAAATTAACCGAGATTTTGGAAGAAGAAGATAACGAAGAATTGGAGGAAGAAGATCATGAGATTCATTCAAGAAGAGCCAAACGCGTGATAATTTATAACGAAAATGATCAGAATCTATCTAGTATTCATAATACTAGTATTATGAATACTAGTAACAATGATAAAAATGATGATCAAATGGAAGAGGAAGAGGTGTCTTTGATACGTTACTCACAACAATCGGATTTTCGTCGCAATCTAATCAAAGGATCCATGCGCGCTCAAAGACGTAAAACGGTTATTTGGGGCCTCTTTCAAGTAAATGTACATTCCCCGCTTTTTTTGGATCGTCTAGGCAAAACATCTTTTTTTTCGTTTTTTGATATCAACGAAATGAAGAATCTCATTTCTAAAAATTGGATGGGCAGAGAACAAGAATCAGAATTAAAGATTTCAAATAAAGATACAAAAAAAGAAAACGGGAAAGAGGAAAAAAAAGATAAAAATGAACAGATAGAAATATCAGAAGTTTGGGATACCTTTCTATTTACTCAAGTAATAAGAAGTTTGATGTTAGTAATCCAATCTTTTCTTAGAAAATACATTATATTGCCTTCATTAATAATAGCCAAAAACCTTTTCCGTATGTTATTATTTCAATCTACCGAGTGGGACGAGGATTTTCAGGAATGGGATAGAGAAATACATATTAAATGCACCTATAATGGTGTTCAATTATCAGAAACAGAATTTCCCGAAGATTGGTTAATGAATGGTATTCAGATAAAGATTATATATCCTTTCTGTCTAAAACCTTGGAGAAAATCTAAGGCACGATCTAATCATAGAGATCTAATGAAAAAAAGAAAGAAAAAAACAAATTTTTGTTTTTTAACAGTCTGGGGAATGGAAGCGGAGCTTCCCTTTGGTCCTCCCCGAAAACGACCTTTTTTTTTATTTTTTGAACCTATTTATAAAGAACTCCAAAAAATAAAAAAAAAGGTGAAAAATAAATCTTTACAAGTTCTCAAAATTTTCAATAAAAAAAGAGAATCCTTTCGAAAAGTTAAAAAAGAAGAAACAAAAGGGGTCATCAAAATAGTTCGAGTTATCAAGCTAATAATGAAAAAACTGGAGAAAGTAAATCCAAATTTCTTATTTGAATTGAGGAAAGAAAAAGCATATGAACCGAACGAAAACAAAAAAGATTTAAAAAGTAATAATAAGATTATTCGCGAATCGTCCGTTCTAATTCGAACGATGAATTGGTTAAATTCTTCATTAATAGAAAGAAGAATGAAAGATCTTTCTGATAAGACAATCAAAATAAGGAATCAAATTGAACGAACTGCAAAAGACAAGAAAAAAAAAGAAATAGTTCTAATTTATGATAATAAAAGATCGGGATCACAGAAACATATTTGGAAAATATTAAAAAGGAAAAATATCCGATTAATGCGTAAATTACACTACTTTATCAAATCATTCATTGAAAAAATATACATAGATATCTTGCTATGTACCATTACCATTTCTAAGATCAATGCACAAATTTTATTTGAATCAACAAAAAAGATCTTTAATAAATCCATTTACAACAATCAAATAAATAAAAAACAAGAAGGAATTGATGAAACAAATCAAAATACAATGAATTTTGATTTGACTCTAAAAAAATCGTTTTCAAATACTGATAATACTGAGAATAGCAATCAAAATCCCAATACTTATTGGAACTTATCTTCTCTGTCCCAAGCATATGTATTTTACAAAATATCACAAAACCAATTACTTAATAAGTATCAATTGAGGCCTGTGCTTCAATATCAAGGGAGCTCTCCTTTTTTTAAGGATAATCTCAAAGACTATTGTATGATACACGGAATCTTTAATTCCAAATCAAGACATAAGAAAATTCATACATATGTAATGAACGAATGGAAAAACTGGTTAAAAGGTCATTATCAATACGATTTATCTCAAAAAAAGAGTTCTCGATTAGTACCTACTAAAGAATGGCGAAATAGAATCAATCAACGTCGTATGATTCAAAACAAAGAATCAATCCAATTGGATTTATATAAAAAATACCAATTCATTGATTCCATGAAAAAAAATGACTATGCAGCGAATTCATTTATGAGTCAAAAAGAAAAATGGAAAAAACATTACAGATATGATCTCTTATCATATAAATACATAAGCCTCCCTAATTTATACATTTCTGGATCAACATTAGAAATAAACGGGGACCAAGAAATTCCATATCATTTCAATACATCGAAACCTGAATCATTTTATGTATTGGTAAGTATACCTAGTAATGATTATATAGAAAAAGGATATCTTATTGATAGGAATACAAATTTGGATAGAAAATATTTTGATTGTAGAATTATTCATCTTTGTTTTAGAAATAATATTGAGATCTGGGCCAATGCACATATTGGCATCAAGATTCAGAAAAATACTAAGACTGAAATTCATAATTTAAAAAAAATGGAAAAAAAAGATCTTTTTTATCCTACAATTCATCAAGAGATCAAACCATGCAATCAAAAAAGTTTCTTTTTTGATTGCATGGGAATGAATAAAGAAAGGTTATATGATACCGCATCAAATCATGATACTATATCCAATCTAGAAACTTGGTTCTTCCCAGAATTTGTGCTACTTTTTGATGTATATAAGATTCAACCTTGGATCATCCCAATCAAATCACTCTTTTTTCATTTTTCTAGAAATGAAAAAAGTAAAAACATTAACATAAATCCAAAGAAATCATATAAGAAAAAAAAAGATCTTGAATTAGGAAATTCCAAGCAGGAAGAAGAAGAAGATTACGCAAGAGTTGAAGAAGATTACGCAAGATTAGAAATGAAAAAGGGTATTAAAAAAGAACAATATAATAACAATAATGAAATGGAACTAGATTTCTTTTTGAAAAAATATTTCCTTTTTCAACTAAGATGGGCTGATCCCTTGAGTAAAAAAATACTTAAAAATATCAGGATATATTGTCTCCTACTTAGACTGATAAATCCAAACGAAATTGCTATATCTTCGATTCAAAGAAGTGAAATAAATCTAAATGAAATGCTAATTCAAAAGGACCTAGTTCTTGCAGAATTGATAAGAAAGGGAGTATTTATTATTGAACCAATTTGTCTATCTATACGAAGGGACGGAAAATCTATTATATATCAAACTATGGATATTTCATTGGTCGATAATAAGAGGTACCAAACAAATGAAAAATACACAAAAAAAAGATATATTGAGAAAAGGGGGTTTGAAAAATCCATTGCAGGACGCAGCAACATATTTTTGAGTGGAGACAAAAATCATTATGATTTACTTGTTCCTGAAAATATTCTATCTCCCAGACGTCGTAGAGAATTTCGAATTCGAATTTGTTTCAATTCCCGGAATTTGAATGTTGTGGATAGAAATACAAGATTTTGCAATGAAAACAAAATAAGAAACTGTGGGCAATTTTTGGATGAGGACAAACATATTAATACAGATAGAAAAAATTTCATGAAATTCAAATTGTTTCTTTGGCCCAATTATCGATTAGAAGATGTAGCTTGTATGAATCGCTATTGGTTTGATACCAATAACAGCAGTCGTTTCAGTATGTCAAGAATACATATGTATTCACAATTCAGAATGAATTCAATTCCAATGAAAAATGAAAAAATTTATAGTAGATTTCCTATATATCGTGTAACATATTTGGTAGATGAAAGCCGAAATATATACACTGTGTAACATTCTAATACATGATGCTGATTTCATAGTGTATAAAATTTCACTAGGAAGAGCGGAATCCCTTTAAGTAAAAATAAATTGTTCTCTTTCGTGAATACATATATGTTTTGTATATTTGATCCAAATATACAAAACATAAACCACATAAATAAAAAACAAAGTAGTATATGAATGAAATCCAATTTTGATGTATACTAGATGAAAATAACTGGCATAATAAATATTATTATTTTTCCTGATTGGTAAAATTCACAGAAAAGAAAGATAGAAATCTTAATTTATGGTCAAAAATTCATTCATCTCAGTTATTACACAAGAAGAAAAAGAAGAAAATAGTGGGTCTGTTGAATTTCAAGTATTCCATTTCACCAGTAAGATACGGAGACTTACTTCACATTTAGAATTGCACAAAAGAGATTTTTTATCGCAAAGGGGCCTACGAAGAATTCTGGGAAAACGTCAACGATTATTGACTTATTTGTCAAATAAAAACAAAGTGCGTTATAAGAAATTAATGGATCAGTTAGATATTCGGGAACCAAAAACTCGTTAATGAAATTTGAATTTCTTATTTTAGTTTCTTATTATTTTCTTATTATTATCCTTGTTCTTTTTTATTTTTTTCATTATTTTTTTATTAGTTCAGTTATTATTTTTTTTTTAGATTTTTCATTTTAAGAAATTCAAAATTCATGAAATAATGGATTAAGGAAAAAAAAATATGACTGTACCGGCTACAAGAAAGAATTTCATAATAGTCAATATGGGTCCTCACCACCCATCAATGCATGGTGTTCTTCGGCTAATCGTTACTCTGGATGGTGAAGATGTTATTGACTGTGAACCTATATTGGGCTATTTACACAGAGGGATGGAAAAAATAGCGGAGAACCGAACAATTATACAATATTTGCCTTATGTAACACGTTGGGATTATTTAGCTACTATGTTCGCAGAAGCAATAACAGTAAATGCACCAGAACGATTGGAAAGTGTTCAAGTGCCTAAAAGGGCCAGTTATATCAGAGTTATTATGCTGGAGCTGAGCCGTATAGCCTCCCATTTGTTATGGCTTGGCCCTTTTATGGCCGATATCGGTGCACAGACTCCCTTTTTCTATATTTTAAGAGAGAGGGAATTAATATATGATCTATTCGAAGCCGCCACAGGTATGCGGATGATGCATAATTATTTCCGCATCGGAGGAGTAGCTGCGGATTTACCTTATGGCTGGATAGATAAATGTTTTGATTTCTGTGATTATTTTTTAACAGAAGTTGTTGAGTATCAAAAACTCATTACGCGAAATCCCATTTTTTTGGAACGAGTTGAAGGAGTGGGCATTATTGGTGGGGAGGAGACAATAAATTGGGGTTTATCAGGACCAATGTTACGAGCTTCTGGAATCCAATGGGATCTCCGTAAAGTTGATCGTTATGAGTGTTACAATAAATTTGATTGGGAAGTCAAATGGCAAAAAGAAGGCGATACATTAGCTCGTTATTTAGTAAGAATCGGTGAAATGCAAGAATCCATAAGAATCATTCAACAGGCTCTAGAAGGAATTCCTGGAGGACCTTATGAGAATTTAGAAAACCGACGTTTTCATAGGACAAAGAATTACGAATGGAATAATTTTGAATATAGATTTATTACTAAAAAACTTTCACCCAATTTTGAATTGTTAAAACAAGAACTTTATGTAAGGGTAGAGGCCCCAAAAGGAGAATTAGGAATTTATTTAATAGGGGATAGTAGCGTTTTCCCCTGGAGATGGAAAATTCGTCCACCCGGTTTCATCAATTTGCAAATTCTTCCCCAGCTGGTTAAAAGAATGAAATTGGCTGATATCATGACGATACTAGGTAGTATAGATATCATTATGGGAGAAGTTGATCGTTGAAATGATAATTGATACGACAGAAGTACAAACTATTAATTCTTTTTATAGATTAGAATCCTTAAAAGAAGTCTATGGACTCATATGGATTTTTATCCCCATTTTAACCCTTGTCTTAGGAATCACAATGGGGGTATTAGTCATTGTGTGGTTAGAAAGAAAAATATCTGCAGCAATACAACAACGTATTGGACCTGAATATGCCGGCCCATTAGGAATTCTTCAAGCTTTAGCGGATGGGACCAAACTACTTTTGAAGGAGGATCTTCTTCCATCTAGAGGTAATATTCGTTTATTTAGGGTCGGACCTTCTATAGGGTTTATATCAATTCTACTAAGTTATTTAGTAATTCCTTTTGGATATCACCTTGTTTTAGCAGATCTCAGTATAGGTGTTTTTTTATGGATTGCCTTTTCAAGTATTGTCCCCATTGGTCTTCTTATGTCAGGATATGGATCAAATAATAAGTATTCCTTTTCAGGCGGTCTACGAGCTGCAGCTCAATCGATTAGTTATGAAATACCATTAACTCTATGTGTGTTAGCAATATCTCTACGTGCGATTCGTTGGAACATGAACTTTTTTTTTATCTCTTCTCTTTTCTAGAAAAGAGAAAAGAAATGAATTTAAATTTCAATACAATATAAATATAATTCAATATGTAAATATGAATATGAAATAAAAGAAGAAAAAAAAATCTTTTTTTTCTTCTTTTAATTTCTTTATTTAATTTAGAAACTTTATACTTACTTTATAAAGTATAAAGTAAGTGAAGATAAAGAAATTGAATGTCTTGAATAAATATCTTCATCTTTTTTATTAAACATTTCAGTTCGATGAATTAAACCAGATAGTTATATGAGTGAAACAAAACTGCTCCTCAATTTGCAGTAAAACAATAAAAATCTCATTCCCTAGGTACAAGAAGAAAATTGAAGTAAACATAAGTTGTTTACCCCAAGATTGAGATTATTTTATTAGTCGTCATATCTTGAAGCGGATGCAAAAGATCAACTGTATTTATTACTATACTGGGGATCAATCAAAAAGAAGTGGGCAGTTAGGAACACAAAAGTACGCAAAGGATGAGTAATAGAAATAATGTAAGGTATCAAAAAAAGGGATTTTTGCATAAAACTTTGCATAAAACGAATCATAATAAGGGCTTGAAGTTGGTAGAAACGATCAAGCAGTACTTCCCCACGATTCCGATCTAGAGTATGCTACTATTCGCTTATTAAATAAATGACTATCAAGAACGAATTAATCCTTTATTTTCTTTAGTTTTCAAAAAGAAGAACAGGAACAAGACAAATAGAATGCAATACAATAATAGAATAAAAAAGAATAAAACGGGAATAATAAGAAAATATTTCTTTCTTCATACATATGCATATGGCAATTCTTATCATGATTCATTAACTAATGCCAATTCTTTATATTTATGAATATAACGAGTATTTGATTGAAGGATTAAGTTATTGCTGAACAAAGATAAATCTTGATTATTTTCATTCTCATATCATTATAAGGGATGAGATCAATTCGGAAGTGCTTTTTCTTATTATAGCAGACAGAATCTTATTGGTCGAATTGAGGACTCTCCAACCTCCAATTTATCTTTAAATTGTATTTACCTAGGGTCCAAGGAGAGCAATAATACTGAACCAGTCCTTACCTTACATTTCTTTGTGGCCATAGAGGAGCCGTATGAAGCTTAGGTTTCATGTACGGTTTTGGAATAGCGATGGGAGCAGTGATGTTATCATCGACTATAATTATCTAACAGTTCAAGTACAGTTGATATAATTGAGGCACAGTCCAAATATGGTTTTGGGGGATGGAATCTGTGGCGTCAGCCCATAGGGTTTCTAGTTTTTCTAATGTCTTCTCTAGCAGAATGTGAAAGATTACCCTTTGATTTACCAGAAGCAGAAGAGGAATTAGTAGCAGGTTATCAAACCGAATATTCAGGTATAAAATACGGGTTCTTTTATCTTGCTTCTTACCTAAATCTATTAGTTTCTTCATTATTTGTAACAGTTCTTTATTTAGGTGGGTGGAATCTTTCTATTCCGTACATATCTCTTACTGAACTCTTTGGAATAAATAAAATGTTTAGAGTCTTTGTAATAGCAATTAGTATCTTTATTACATTAGCTAAAGCTTATTTGTTTCTGTTCATTCCTATCACAACAAGATGGACTTTACCTAGGATGAGAATGGATCAATTATTAAATCTTGGATGGAAATTTCTTTTACCTATTTCTCTAGGTAATCTATTATTGACAACCTCTTTTCAACTCGTTTCACTATAAACTATAAATAAAAATAAGAAATTAAGAGAAAACAATAATGAATATTCTATATTCATAACTTATCTCAACCAAGAGAAAGAAACATAAATTTTATTCATGGATATCTATAATATGTTACCTATGGTTACTGGGTTCATGAATTATGGCAAACAAACAATACGAGCCGCAAGGTACATTGGACAAAGTTTCATGATTACCTTATCCCATACAAATCGTTTACCTGTAACTATTCAATATCCTTATGAAAAATCAATCACATCAGAGCGTTTTCGTGGTCGAATCCACTTTGAATTTGATAAATGTATTGCTTGTGAAGTATGTGTTCGCGTATGTCCAATAGACCTTCCCATTGTTGATTGGAAATTTGAAAAAGATATTAAGAAAAAACAATTGCTTCATTATAGTATTGATTTTGGTGTCTGTATATTTTGCGGTAACTGTGTCGAGTATTGTCCAACAAACTGTTTATCGATGACTGAAGAATATGAGCTTTCCACTTATGATCGTCACGAATTGAATTATAATCAAATTTCTTTAGGTCGGTTACCCATTTCAATAATTGGAGATTACACAATTCAAACAGTTATGGATTCAACAAATAAAATGAAAAAAGAAAAACCCGTTCAAGAACGATTACCAATTACTAAGATTTGGTTTGGAATAAAGTAGGATTAGTCAAATAACTTGATTTTATTTATCTAATGATATTCATTTTTTTCATTCAATTAGTAAGGTATCATATAAAAGAATAGTTCCTTTCCTGGACCCTTAGTAAGGTCATGAAATATTTCGACTTATTTATTTATCTTTTATTTCATAATGGATTTACCTGGACCAATACATGATATTCTTGTAGTATTTCTGGGATCAGTTCTTATATTAGGAGGTCTGGGAGTAGTATTACTTACCAATCCCATTGATTCTGCCTTTTCATTGGGATTGGTTCTTGTTTGTATATCCTTATTCTATATTTCATTGAATTCCTATTTTGTAGCTGCCGCACAGTTCCTTATTTATGTGGGAGCCATAAATGTATTAATCATATTTGCTGTGATGTTCATGAACGGTTCAGAATATTCCAATGATTCCTATTTGTGGACCATTGGAGATAGGATCACTTCACTGGTTTGTACAAGTATCTTTTTTTCATTAATGACTACTATCCCAGATACGTCATGGTCCGGGATTTTTCGGACTACAAGATCAAATCAGATTATAGAACAGGACTTAATGAGTAACGTTCAACAAATTGGGATTCATTTATCCACAGATTTTTATCTTCCTTTTGAACTCATTTCTATAATTCTTTTAGTTTCTTTGATAGGTGCAATTACTATGGCTCGTCAATAATCTAATATAATAAGAAATAAGAACTTCCTTTTTTAGAATTAAAGAATGAAAATGGATTTAATCTATTTTCTTTCAATCTACTGTGAATATCTTCTTTTTTTCTGTAATTCTTCTATTCTACTAGTCAACTGAATCGGTTTAATTTTTGTTCATATTGAAATGAATCGAGATAGATGAGGAATTTATCAATGATGTTAGAGCATGTACTTTTTATAAGTGTTTATTTATTTTCTATCGGTATCTACGGACTGATCACAAGCCGAAGCATGGTTAGAGCACTTATGTGTCTTGAGCTTATACTGAATTCGGTGAATATAAATCTCGTCGCATTTTCCGATATATTTGATAGTCGGCAATTAAAAGGAGAAATCTTCTCAATCTTTGTTATAGCCATTGCGGCTGCTGAAGCAGCTATTGGGCTAGCTATTGTTTCGTCGATCCATCGTAACAGAAAATCAACTCGTATCAATCAATCGAATTTACTGAATAATTAGTCATAATTCTTCTATTTTCACATAGAAATCAAAACATAAGACTTTTAGAATATTCTAAATAGAATCTAATAGAATTAGAATTCAATAGAATATAATATTCTATTATTTTCTTATTTATTTTCTTTCTTCTCTTTTTTCATATATATTTATTATTTATATGTATATATGTATATGAATATATATATTAGTATAGTACATTATATTAAAATCAAAATTAATTCTAAATTAGAATTAGTTAGAATTAGACTATTTTAGATTATTTCTATTTGATTTATAGAATTAAAATTCATATTTTCTATATGAATAGGATTACTTAGAATTCCTAGAATTCTACTAAATTCTCAATTGATATTTTCAATTCTAGGAAATTGAATCGAAATTGAATTAAATTAAGACAAAAATATAGAAATTATCTAAATTAAATAAAAATTAAGATCTTATATATTAATATTAATAGAAATATAAGAATATAGTAAAATTAACATGAATTAAATTCGTAAACTCATATTTCATGGTTATTGAAATGGAAATCAAAGTATCTTGGCCCTTTCTCATAAACAGATTAGAAAATCTATTGATTCTTCAAATTTTGATAAATCATTGATTCGTCTGGTGTCTACAATAGAAAATCTATGATTTTATTTTACCAGATCGAAAATCTTTTGTGTTCAAAACTGGAATTTATAGACCCAATGTCACATTCAGTAAAGATTTATGATACATGTATAGGATGTACCCAATGTGTTCGAGCTTGCCCCACGGATGTATTGGAAATGATACCTTGGGACGGATGTAAAGCTAAGCAAATTGCTTCTGCGCCAAGAACCGAGGATTGTGTAGGTTGTAAGAGATGTGAATCCGCTTGTCCAACGGATTTTTTGAGTGTCCGTGTTTATTTATGGCATGAAACAACTCGCAGCATGGGTCTTTCTTATTGATATGTGACAAAAAACTCCACTTGAATCGTTTGATTCCTCTTTACCGATAAAAGCCCGTACTCGAGAAAAGAAAATATATTATTCTTCTCCCGAGCACGGGGTTTTCTGGTCTAATTTTATCTTGTCTTTATCACGAGTTATTTTCCTTGGTTAACAATACTTCTTGTTTTGCCCATATTCGCAGGTTCTTCAATTGTCTTTTTCCCTCATAGGGGAAATAAGGTGTATAGGTGGTATACTCTATGTATATGTATCCTAGAGCTCCTTCTAATGACCTATGTATTTTGTTATCATTTCCAATTGGACGATCCATTAACCCAATTGAAGGAGGATTTTCAATGGATCAATCTTTTTGATTTTCACTGGAGACTGGGAACCGATGGACTTTCCATAGGACCCATTTTACTGACAGGATTTATCACTACTTTAGCTACTTTAGCAGCTTGGCCAGTTACTCGAAATCCGCGATTTTTCTATTTCTTGATGTTAGCAATGTATAGTGGCCAAATAGGATCATTTTCTTCTCGAGACCTTTTACTTTTTTTCATCATGTGGGAATTAGAATTAATTCCTGTTTACTTACTTTTATCCATGTGGGGAGGAAAAAAACGCCTGTACTCGGCTACAAAGTTTATTTTGTGCACTGCCGGAGGTTCCATTTTTCTTTTAATAGGAGTTCTAGGTATGGGTTTATATGGTTCCAATGAACCAACATTAGATTTAGAAAAATTAGCTAATCAATCGTATCCTGCAGCATTGGAAATAATACTCTATTTTGGTTTTCTTATTGCTTATGCTGTCAAATCGCCGATGATACCCCTACATACATGGTTACCAGATACCCACGGGGAAGCACATTACAGTACATGTATGCTTTTAGCTGGAATCTTATTAAAGATGGGAGCATATGGATTAATTCGGATCAATATGGAATTATTAGCTCACGCTCATTCTAGATTATCTCCCTGGTTGGTGATAGTAGGAATAATACAAATCATTTATGCAGCTTCAACCTCTCTCGGTCAACGCAATTTAAAAAAACGTATTGCCTATTCTTCCGTATCTCACATGGGTTTCATAATTATAGGAATTGGCTCTATAACTGGCATGGGACTTAATGGAGCCATTTTACAAATACTCTCTCATGGATTGATTGGTGCTGCACTTTTTTTCTTAGCAGGAACAAGTTGTGATAGAATACGTTTTGTTTATCTCGAAGAGATGGGGGGGATATCTATCCCAATGCCAAAGATATTTACCATGTTTAGTAGTTTCTCGATGGCTTCTCTTGCATTGCCAGGAATGAGTGGTTTTGTTGCAGAATTCTTAGTCTTTTTTGGAATAATTACCAGCCCAAAATATCTTTTCATGCCAAAAGTGTTAATTACTTTTGTAATGGCAATTGGAATGATATTAACTCCTATTTTTTTATTATCTATGTTACGTCAGATTTTCTATGGATACAAGCTATTCAATATTACAAACTCGAATTTTCTTGATTCTGGACCACGAGAACTATTTATTTCGATCTGTATCTTTATACCTGTAATAGGAATTGGTATTTATCCTGATTTCGTTCTCCCGTTATCGGTTGACAAGGTACAAGTTCTATTATCTAATTATTTTTATAGATACTAATTCTTTTTTGAGATTCAATAATAAATGAAAATTATTTCATTTTCATTAATTGGAAAGAAAGTCTTAGAATTCTTTGACTTTCATATTTTCACGATTCTTCGTTGTACAATGGAAAAAAAAAGGAAGGGTGAATTAGAATTGTAATGAGATACATCTAAAGTTTTTGAGAACCATTTGAATAATTCCTCTATTTAAACGGTTCTCAAAAACTCGCACAAATGTTCATTGTGTATCAGACGATTTTTTTATGTATTCTTCGTGTAGTTTATTTTACTCAATTAGATATTCATTGGAATGAACCATAACTATGGAACCCGATTCCTAATAGATTGATCCCAAAATAGCATATCCAAATTAGGAGAAATCCTATAGAAGCTACAAATGCCGAATTCGTGCCTTGGTCTTGCAATTTTTGATTTGTTCTAGTATGTAAATAAATTGCAAATATGGTCCAAGTAATAAATGCCCAAGTTTCCTTAGGGTCCCAATTCCAATAAGAACCCCATGCTTCATTAGCCCATACTGCTCCAGAAAGAATGCCTATGGTTAAAAAGGTAAACCCTAAACTAATGACACGATAACTCCAATAATCCAAACGCTGAATTAATTGATATTTGTAAAAATTTTGAAATGAGAGGAAAGAAGTCTTTTTTAATACACTTCCTTTTTCGTTCAAATATTCCATATCACCAAAGAAAAACGACTTCCTTAAACTGAAAAGATTCTTGTTTTTCAAAAGAGAATCGATTCTCTTTTGAAATGTAATCACTATAAGAGCAACTGATAATAATGATCCGCATAAAAGAGCTGCATAGCTCAATAGCATCATACTGACATGCATCATTAACCACTGAGATTGTAGAGCAGGTACTAATATTGCGGGTTGATGCATTTCAGTTGAAAGACCTGACGTGGCGAAACCTTGGGTAAAAATGGCACTTGGTGCAGTTATTGCGCTTAAATCATTTTTATGATTCCCAAGATACGGAATCATATGAATAATGGATAAACTCCATGAAAGGAAGATTAATGATTCATATAAATTACTTAAGGGAAAATGTCCCGAAGAAATCCAACGAATAACTAAAAACCCTGTTATAGAGAAAAAAGTAGCTATCATCCCTTTTTCTGACGAATTACGTAATCCTTCGATTTCGTAGACTAATAAGTTCATCAAATGAATCATAATCACAATTGAGATGATCGAAAAGGAAATATGAGTTAATATATGTTCTAAGGTCGCAAATATCATAAAGAAGAGTCCCTTTTAAATAATTGAAATCGGGGAGGGGATTAAATAGAATATAAAATAAGATATTTTAAATATCTTATATTCTATTAGATCTATTGTGTCTATATTCTTAATATTAAAGAATATTTATATAATAATAATATTTATGCCGCCACTCGGACTCGAACCGAGATGCTCTAGCACTGCTTCCTAAGAGCAGCGTGTCTACCAATTTCACCATGGCGGCTTACCTTAAATAATAATAGGAAATTCATGTTGAATTGTCTAGAGTTTAGGAAACAATGAAGAAAGATGCATTTCCATTCATATGGAAATGTTCAATATCAAGAATATTTCATTAGTATCTTCGTAAGTTCAGTTTTAATAATCAACTTTTCCGTACTATAAACCTAGCTCTTGTTTATCCAAAAAAGTCAAGTTTCGTTCTCAGTCGGGGTATAAAATTCATAATTTTTTTCTAACGATTTCGAGACCCAACACCTTAGTATAAAGTATAATGAAATATTCAGATTCTTCCTTGTCTATCGTAATTGTGCTTTTCTATTTCGAAAAGCACAATTCATAGGAAAGAAAAAAACATCTCACGAATTCAATATCAATCAATATAAATCTCAATAAATAGAATAAAATAAATAAAATAGAAGATAATAGAAATATAGAAAGACTATAAAAAATAAAAAAAAAATGATAAAAAAAAAAGAAAATACACAATACTGAGTACTTTGAATCCAGTAGACAGAAAGATTCTTATTTTTCATATTACTTAGCTCTAACTAATATGGAGAAGTGAAATACAAATAAAATACACAATACATTAGTAAAATTGAATCATTTGTCTTCCAATTCAAAAATGGAAATTTGGAAGTTCTTTGAAATATGTCAATTAAGATTTTTCCAAGACTTTTTTTTGTCGCACAAAAAAACTTTTTGACTGTCCGGTGGAAACAGATTTAGCTAAAGAAAAAGCTTTTACTGCCTCTAAAGATCCTTTTTTTTTCCAAAGATTTCTACGAATATGCTTTTTTGACATAGAAGTACGTTTTTTTGGAACTGCCATTCAAAAGGTAGGTGACTCATTTTTATCGTTGTATGTGAAAGACATATATTGTTCAAAAGAAATTACTCTTTATTAGTCATTACCTATACTTAATACTTAATTCCATAAATTTACCTCAAAAATATCATAACATACAAATAGAAGAAAAAAAGAATAAAAGAAAAAGATTCTAAAACGATTCTATTTTAATAGACAAATAGATTTCGATTTTCTATCTTCATTCTGATATTTGCATAATGTAATAATTACATATGTATTGTATATTTATCTTCTTTTTTTTAAGGAATATATACAAAAAGAATATACAAAAAAGAGTAATGTAATCTTAATATTATTAAATATATATTCATATAGAATATAAGATATAATATAAGAGTCATATATACAATATTACAAATCTTAATATTTCATATTAAGAATAGTAATAGAAAATATTTATCTAATATATCTAAATAGTAAAATAAAATAGTAAAGTAATAAAGTAAATAGTATATAAGTATATACTATAATAATATATATATATAATATATCATGAAGAAAATATATTATGAATAAAAATATATTTAAAGAATATACAAAGTATATATAAATATATAGAAATATAGAATATAAATTCCATAATTTTACATAATTAGAATATAATGTAAAGGGAAAATCCAATTATTCAAAATCTCATATGATGTCATATTATTTCAAAAATATCTTTCTTTTCTAGAGTTTGAAGTTAGAAGTTAATTAATAACTAAGTAAGAAACTTGACTAATTATTTGATAATATTATTTGATATTTGACCAACCAATTGTAACTTTTATCTCAAATATTTGTATTTTTGTATTTGATCTTTTTCATATTTTTTCTTATTGTTTTGTTCTTTTCGAAATAGATCAGAATTGGTGAATCGGAAACAATTATAAGAAAAAAGAACAATTTGTTTTCTTATGGAATATACATATAAATATGCATGGATAATACCCCTTTTTCCGCTCCCAGTTACTATGTCAATAGGATTTGGACTTCTACTTATTCCGACAGCAACAAAAGATCTTCGTCGTATGTGGGCTTTCCTAAGTGTTTTACTACTAAGTATAGCTATGTGGTTTTCGGCCAATCTGTCTATTCAGCAAATAAATGGAAGTTTGACCTATCAATATCTATGGTCTTGGACCATCAATAATGATTTTTTATTAGAGTTCGGACACTTGATCGATCCACTTACTTCTATTATGTCAATACTAATTACTACTGTTGGAATCATGGTTTTTATTTATAGTGACAATTATATGTCTCACGACCAAGGATATTTGAGATTTTTTGCTCATATGAGTTTTTCCAATGCTTCAATGTTGGGATTAGTTACTAGTTCCAATTTGATACAAATTTATATTTTTTGGGAACTAGTGGGAATGTGTTCGTATTTATTGATAGGCTTTTGGTTCACACGACCCATTGCAGCAAGTGCTTGTCAAAAAGCTTTTGTAACTAATCGTATAGGAGATTTTGGTTTATTATTAGGAACCTTAGGATTTTATTGGATAACTGGTAGTTTCGAATTTCGCGATTTGTTCCAAATAGTGAATACCTTGATTCATAATAATGGGGTCAATTCTTTATTTGCTACTTTATGTGCCTTTTTATTATTTGTCGGTGCAGTTGCTAAATCCGCACAATTCCCCCTTCACGTATGGTTACCTGATGCCATGGAAGGCCCCACTCCTATTTCGGCTCTTATACACGCTGCTACTATGGTAGCAGCAGGAATTTTTCTTGTAGCTCGGCTTCTTCCTCTTTTCATAGTTATACCTTACATAATGAATCTCATTTGTTTAGTAGGTATAATAACAGTACTTTTAGGAGCTACTTTAGCTCTTGCCCAAAGAGACATTAAAAGAAGTTTAGCTTATTCTACAATGTCTCAACTGGGTTATATTATGTTAGCTCTAGGTATAGGTTCTTATCGAGCTGCTTTATTCCATTTGATCACCCATGCCTATTCTAAAGCTTTATTATTTTTGGGATCCGGATCCATTATTCATTCAATGGAACCTATTGTTGGATATTCACCAGAGAAAAGTCAGAATATGGTTCTTATGGGAGGTTTAACAAAATATGTTCCAATTACAAAAACTACTTTTTTTTTAGGTACGCTTTCTCTTTGTGGTATTCCGCCTCTTGCTTGTTTTTGGTCCAAAGATGAAATTCTTCACGATAGTTGGTTGTACTCACCAATTTTCGCACTAATAGCTTGGTT